TGATATTTCGGCTTGGGACGCTTTTTATTTGGCAGTTTTCTGGATGTTAAATACCGTTGGATGGGTTACTTTTTATTGGCATTGGAAGCACATTACATTATGGCAAGGTAACGTTTCACAGTTTAATGAATCGTCTACATATTTGATGGGATGGTTAAGAGATTATCTATGGTTAAACTCTTCACAGCTTATCAATGGATATAATCCTTTTGGTATGAATAGTTTATCAGTCTGGGCGTGGATGTTCTTATTTGGACATCTTGTTTGGGCTACTGGATTTATGTTCTTAATCTCCTGGCGCGGATATTGGCAGGAATTGATTGAAACTTTAGCATGGGCTCATGAACGCACACCTTTGGCCAATTTGATTCGATGGAGAGATAAACCGGTGGCTCTTTCTATTGTGCAAGCAAGATTAGTTGGATTAGCCCACTTTTCGGTAGGTTATATATTCACTTATGCGGCTTTCTTGATTGCCTCTACATCGGGCAAATTTGGTTAATTCTTTATTGTATCCGCGAAAAGAGCATTTCTTTCTATGGAGGAGAAGGGCTGCTTTCTTAGATTTTTATATTTCTACATCTAGGATCCGACTTGTATCGTTGAGACTAAATAGGAATAAATTGAACCATTATGGCCAGGAAAAGTTGGATTCAGAGGGAGAAGAAGAGGCAAAAGCTGGAACAAAAATATCATTTGATTCGTCGATCCTCAAAAAAAGAAATAAAAAAAGTTCAGTCGGTAAGTGATAAACAGGAAATTCATGGAAAGTTACAATCACCACCGCGTAATAGTGCACCTACACGTCTTCGTCGACGTTGTCTTTCGACGGGAAAGGCGAGAGCTAATTATCGAGACTTTGGGTTATCTGGACACACACTTCGTGAAATGGTTTATGCATGTTTGTTACCCGGGGCAACAAGATCAAGTTGGTAAGGATAAGAAGAGTTCCTAATCTCTCTATTCATTCCTATTCCTATGATCATTGAACGCAGGAGAGTCCCTTTACTATTTTTACAAAATAGGTTATTCTATTTGTACAAATATAGTAGAGGGGCGTACTCAATCCTTGTTTGTCCATTCGTTTCAGTTCTTATCTTTATTCTTTATCGCGGGGTAGAGCAGCTTGGTAGCTCGCAAGGCTCATAACCTTGAGGTCACGGGTTCAAATCCCGTCTCCGCAACATTCTTTTTCAAAAGAATTGCGGTTTTCTTTTGTTAACAAGAGATTCATTACTCTTTTTTTGGAGGAGGGGCGGATAGCGGGAATCGAACCCGCGTCTTCTCCTTGGCAAAGAGAGGTTTTACCATTCGACTATATCCGCATCCACATATTTATTGTTCTTTATACGTAATAAATGGATTCTATTTGTGCAGAGTTTGATCTGAGACTATGTTCTTTAAGGTAGTTTTGTAAGGTAAGGGTGATTCCAGATAAGAAATCAAAATGAACAAATAAAAAAAAAAAGAGAGAGATCTTTCTTTCCAGAGATCTTTCTTTCCAGAGATCTTTCTTTCCAGAGATCTTTCTTTCCATAGAATTCTATTTCTATATTTCTATATAGATTTATTTCTTTCTATATATGTATATATAGATTCTATAGAATTCCATTATCATTCTATAAGTTGGAATATTTTTTGTATTTTGTTTTTTATTTTTCTAATCTTTTTCCAATATAAGAAGTTTGACCCCTCCCTATAATCTTTTTTTTTTTATTTTCTTTATTTGCGTTTTGGGGGCTTCTATCTCATTTTTATGTGTCTCATAATCTGAAACAATTCGGGGGAGGGGTCATTCCATTTTTGGATCTATAACAAAAACAAATAGGTTTAAGAGATAAGAGAATTAAGAATACCGACTAGAAAGACTAATCCAATCCATAATGATGTGCCGGAGAATACAATATTCTTGTTACTCGACCAACCGTCGGGAGAAGCAAATACAACGGGTACACTAATAAGTAAAATTGATGAAGTAGCAATTAATGCAAAAACAGCCAATTGAAAAGCAATAGTCATTTTTCTAATCCTCCTTTTTACCAACAAAAGAACTATACCATTTGATCCCTTTATCAAATCGTTTGATTCCCTTATCGACTAAAGATTTTGAATAAAAAATGTATCATGGGGGGTTTTACCATGAATCCATTGATCTTATCTTTTTTATTGCCATCCCCCCCTTTTTTTTTACCGTACCGCTTTTTCGAGCATGAGTTGCGGTTGTTTTTTTTCTTCACAGGGGACATGCATGGATCATACATCTGCATATATATATATATACAGAAAATAGAATTCTATAGAATTCTAGATTCATACCAGATATTTGTTCCATGGATAGGAATGGTATCAACTCATAAGGTTAGGCTCTATTCGGTGGAATAAGGAGAAAATAGAAATTCTCTTGTGGAGAGATGGCTGAGTGGTTGATAGCCCCGGTCTTGAAAACCGGTATAGTTGAAACATAGAACTATCGAGGGTTCGAATCCCTCTCTCTCCTTTT